ACAATTTTTTATTGTTCCATTTCGAAAAAATATGTGAGAGAATTCGGGGGGTTGTGTATTCAATTTGATGATGAATTGCATTTACATTAATTAGATTAAATAAAAAAAAATTCTAGTCTATTTTCGTTTTTATTTAAATAACTAAATGAATTAGTTATATATTCCTATTTATATATTAATATATATTAATATATAATAAATTATATAATAAATTATATAGATTATATATTATATAATAAATTATAATAAATTATATAGATTCCAATATCTGCTGATAGAATATAAGCGGGTAGCGGGAATCGAACCCGCATCGTTAGCTTGGAAGGCTAAGGGTTATAGTCGACGTTGATTCATCATTTTTAACGTCTCTAATTCAAAACCGAACGTGAAACTTTGGTTTTATTCGGCTCCTTTATGCAAGATAGAGAGAGATAGATAAATTTAACAAAATGGAGAAGATGTGAACAAAATGAAATGAATTCTACCCATAACATCTATGTCAGCCTTTCGTTCTGAATGCATTCAAAACATATCGCTTTTTAGATGATCCCTATAGAAAAGGAGGAAAAATTAGAACAATTTTTTTCTACTTACTTCGTTCGCTATTTCTTTTCTATTTGAAAGAATCCTTAGGAAAAGCATTTTTTTCCACCGAGCTAAAATACATATTAATATTATATGTCGATGTCTATAGTAAACTAAAGGAATCGTTTAATAGCTAGTTTGCTTCAATTTCTCATATACAAATAAAAAAATTGAAGATTTAGTTACGATTAGAAATAAACTTTCTATATCTTTATCCATGGATCCCTTGCTCATACTCAAAAAATTGTGAGTATTGTGATCCAATTCAAAAAACTTATGTTTCGTAATTTCATAATTCCATTTTTCAATTTCGAATTGATTCTTCTTGGATACAAATTACGATAATGTATATTCTTCCTCGAATCGTTCGTTGAGAGGGAAAGGATTAAATCCTTTTAAGAAATAAATTTGTGATCGGAATATAAATTAAACGAGGGACCCCTTAACTATTAAGGGGTCAATAGAACGAATCACACTTTTACCACTAAACTATACCCGCTACAATGCAATTATTGCATATAAACGGATCTTTTGTCGAACAGGAGAATCAGTCGGAATCCAAAAAAGGACTCCCCTTTTTGTTTTGCTGAAGGTGCTTTGACAAATACATCTTGACAAAATTATTTTAGTCATAACATCAAAATAAAATGCATTGTGAAAGAATCTCCATTCTTTTCTTTTTTTATTCGTATTTGCTTTTTTTTACATTTTTAGGTACGGGTACTTTGCTGGAAAAAATAAAGAAAATAAAGAATAAAAAGAAATGGCATTTTGATCTTCTATCATTTTAGTTCTATCTCATAGGAATAAAAAAGTTTTTCTTTTGTTTGATCTTGTTTCAATAACAAGTATTTTTTCAGATCAAATAAATTTGATTCACGGGATTCATGAGAACAAAAAAAAGCCCGGCTAGGTACCGATCTGGCCGGGCTGTAGAAAAAAAAACACGACCCCTTCGCACAAACAAAAAGGGTATTTTTTATTATTTATTAGAATTATATTCTATTTTATACAATATTTATTCTATTTATTATTCTATATTTCTATATTTATTTCTATTTTATATATTTCTATAATATCTATTTTATATATTTCTATAATATTTTTGATATCTTAAATAGAATTTAAAAATAGAATTTGATATCCTAATATAGAATATAGAATAAATAGAAAAACTAAAAAATAAAAATAGAAGAATAAGTCAAAGAGAGATAAGATAGAAAAAAAGGAGGAGCTTTTTCAATCTCTCTTTTTTGTTTGTATAATGTAACATAGGAATTCTATTTTTTCAATTTGGGAGAGATGGCTGAGTGGACTAAAGCGTCGGATTGCTAATCCGTTGTACGAAATTTTCGTACCGAGGGTTCGAATCCCTCTCTTTCCGTTTCCGTCGATGATTTGGTATTTTCTTTAGCTCTTGAATTTATCGATTTTCTTTGTTTGTTTGATTTTTTTATTATTCACTAGAAAAAATATGAAATTGATTTTTATTAAATATTATATTATTAAATATAAAGATGTAAAATAGATAAAATTCTAAGAAATATTTCAAAATCATGAAAGGAGAACAAAAAAAATTTATTTTTTATTCTTCACGTCCTGGATTACGTCCCGGATCGTTAGATAGGAATCCGAAGATGAAAAGAGAAACAAAGAATATCACTACTGTGTAAACAAATAGTTTTAAAGTAAGCATTACACAATCTCCAAGATCAATTAAAAAAAAAAAGAGAATAGATTTTCCTATACTATACATTATGTTTCTTTTGACACTAAGAAATGATGTGGTTTCGAGAAATATAATAGAAAGGAATTTTCATAAATTTATTTGTAATAAGAGCCGAGTCCTTTATTATAAAAATTTTCATACCCACAATTAGATATTGGTGGGGGATTCAAATCGAATTTTTTTTTTCATTTTCAATGGAAAGGGGGTAAGAATGATGAAATGAGATGGTCCAGCTTTTTTTGGGGTATAAAAAAATTTCAATATTTGAATTGAAGATTCATACTGTAATACTTATCTGATCTTATCAATTGTTAGAATGTTAGAATTTTTTTTTCGAATAAATTCCGAATTTTTCTAAGAGTCTAAGATAGTATAAAAATGAAAGATCTTATCGAAAACTTACAGCAGCTTGCCAAACAAAAGCTAAGAGAAAAAAGAGTACAGGTATTACTGGCATAATATCTACAATTGGATTCAAAAAAGCGTAGGCTTCCGGTAATTTCGCGAATAAAAAACTACTTAAATAAAGGGCAGAGTTAATACAAATACAGACCAAACTAAAGATATTAAGCATAAGCATAGCAAACATTTTGTTCTTTAAGATAGAATATAAGAAATCATACTTTCATACAATATCTTAATTGCATTCTATGTAATGATCAAGAATTTCCGTTTAATTCTATATCTACCCATATCAAAAGCCTCGCAACATTCTATCGATATAGATATTTCTATATTTGAACTGGAATTGACGAACAACCAATATTAATATTAGACTAATATTAGTGTTTATTAGTGTCGAATAGAAATTTGAAATGGGGCGTGGCCAAGCGGTAAGGCAACGGGTTTTGGTCCCGCTATTCGGAGGTTCGAATCCTTCCGTCCCAGAGCATATCCATGCATGATTTATCTATATCTATATAGATATAGATATCTAGATATCATATGAGAGTACAAATATTCTATACAAATATTCTATTAGAATAAATAGAATAAAGAATGCTCTTTTTTGAGAAACTTTCGGTTTAACAATCTATAATCTATAATATTGGCTAAAGTGTGATTCTTTTTTCATTATTTTTAATGATCCGTGTCTAAATTGAGTTACTTTTAAGATGTATATTCAAAAAGAACTTATTTAAACTTAAACTTTTTTATTTGTATTCATGTTATTAAATAGAATATTTTATATGTATATGTTAAAAATAATGTTAAAAAAAAAAAAAATAGAAATTCCATTCCTAGAATAAAATATCGATTTAATTTGAATTTTTGATGAGACTTCTTTATTCTTTAGAAATTACCCATTAAGAAAACGTACAGATTACTATGTATCGACTGAATCAACGACTATTCATGATTTCATAATTACATACTGGCTCCAAACCAGAGAAATGTTATGGTAAAACTTCGTTTGAAACGATGTGGTAGAAAGCAACGTGCGACTTGAAAGACATGATTCAATTAGCTGTGGATTCTTAATCCACTATTTTTATATTATATAGAAATTTGTATATAGAAATGAAGGTGCTCTTGGCTCGACATCGTTTGTTCTGTTCCATTCGAACTCGTTTTTTGGGGGGGGTTGATGATGTAAATAGTAATAGTATATGATGGAGCTCGAGTTGATTCATTTTTCAGGAGTAAGTATCTAGGGTTAGCGAAAATGAATAAATTTGAACAACTTCGTAAATATATTATCTATCTATATATATAGAAATCGAAAGGATCCAATTCGAGCAAGTTTCAAACAAAATAAAAAGTCAAATTTGTTGGAATTGGTAAAATGATTTCGGTCAAAAGTGTATCTGCGGGAATCCATTATCCATTTCTATGATTCTTTGATAGAAAGAAAAAAGAAGGGTATGTTGCTGCCATTTTTGAAACGATTAAAAATCCCCGAAGTAATGTCTAAACCCAACGATTCAAGGAAAATCTAAGGGATCCTGGAACAAGTAAATACCTTTTTTAATTGTCTCAACAACTCTATCAGAATGAAGAATAAAAAAAAAAAAAAATAGATTCTAAAGAAGATAGACAAAAAACGGGATAGAGACCGCTCAATAAATGAAATACTTAAAGGTTTTGAGTTATTTGAGAGTTATCCAACTTGAGTTATGAGTTTGTGAATACAAGTAATTTTTTTTCGGGAAAGAAAAAGAATAAGAAAAAAAAGTACTTATAAATCATAATCGAATTGATTTTATGATTTTATGGATCTATTTGACATCCAAATTCATAATAATATTATATCCCATAGGCATCATCTAATTTTCTCGAGCCGTACGAGGAGAAAACTTCTTATACGTTTCTAGGGGGGGGTGTTTTGTTCATCTCCATACATCTATCCCAATGAGCCGTTTATCGAATTGTTGCAATTGATATTCGATCCCGACGAGAGGGAAGAGATCTTCGGAAAGTGGGTTTTTATGATCCGATAAAGAATCAAACCTATTTAAATATTCCTGTTATTCTCGATTTCCTTGAAAAGGGCGCTCAACCTACAGGAACTGTTCAGGATATTTCAAAAAGGGCGGGTGTTTTTATCGAACTTTGCCCTAATCAACAAACGAAATTCAATTAATGAAATAAGAAACAAAAGAGGGTGTGGATAACTTGTATATATATTTATATAATCCTTTATCTCTCTTATCCCCCCGCTATCCATTCATACCTCATTTTTTTCTTTTATTATTTGCTATACTATAAGAATGCTGTTTTCTATAACCACAAAAATCTATTTTTATTTTTATAAATTAATATAAAAAATGAATATAAAACGGATAGAAAAAAAGAGCAAAATCAATAAATGAAGTAATTGGTTTTATAAATATAATATATTACTCTCAATGAGGTGGTTTTCATTGGAATTCTCTGAAGAAATAAAAAAGGGAGTTAGGTTAATTGCTTAGTCCATATTTCGATTGTATTGATTCAATTATTAATTCATATTAATTTGATTGAATAAATCGGATCTCTACCCTTTTCTTTTTTTCCTTAATTTTCGCATACACCCTTTAGATCTATGTCGATTAGTTTTGTAGTGCCAATTCAACATAATTGTTTGTTTTTTATTTTATTATTATTAGTATTATATTATTAGTATTATATTAGTATTATAATACATTTTCGTATTCGAATTTTTTTATTAGAATTTACAAACGAACTTTGTTATTATTAACATTAATTAAATAAAATTTATTAAAAAAAAAAAAAAAGAAAATAGAATTTCAATTGACATTTATTAAATTGTTAGGTACTATTGAAAAGTTTATAATTATTTTGTTTTCTCCATTGTAGTTTTTTCTCAACATTAATATTGACAACAGTATATCAAACAAATATAATCCGATCGTGAATAAACGGATCTTTTTATTTCCGTTCCATATCCATAGGATTTTTTTATTATAGAATAACATCTTTTTTTTGATTGTTATTGTATCTACACATTCGATTTTTTTAGTTTTTTTTATATTAGTTTCATTTGGGTTGCTAACTCAATGGTAGAGTACTCGGCTTTTAAGTGCGACTCGATTTTTTACACATTTTTACGAAGCAATGGATTCGTTCATACCAGCAATAGAGTTTGTAAGACGACGACTGATCCAGAAAGGAATGAATGGAAAAAGTAGCATGTCGTATCAATGGAGAATTCGAAGAATATTTCATTCTTATTGGATCCGATCCAAACCTTTGTTTGAATTCTTGGCTCGGAACAAAAAATCAAAGTTGGGTTGAATTAATAAATGGATAGAGCCTGGCGGCTCCAATTATAGGCAAACAAAGAGCAACGAGCTTTCATTTTTTAATTTGAATGATTACCCGATCTAATTTTACGTTAAAAATAGATTAGTGTTTGATGTGGGAAAAGCTTTTTCTATAAAAAAAAGAGAATGGATTTTTTATTTTTTTTATGAGTCCTAACTATTAACTATGTCTCCATTATGGGGTGTCGCTGAATGTGTAGAAGAAAGAGTATATTGATAAAGATATTTGTTTCCAAAATCAAAAGAGCGATTGGGTTGAGAAAATAAAGGATTTCGAACTCTATTGTTATTCTAGAATGAACATAAAACAATTAGATCGAAAAAAACGAGGAGAGAGAGTCCGTTGATGAGTTTTACTTGTTTTCGAGGTATCTATTCGTTTTTCATTTTTTTACTAGAATAGAATACCCTGTTTTGACTGTATCGCACTATGTATCATTTGAGAACCCAATAAATCCCCTATCCCTGTCTCAAATTGAATTTTTAAAAATGGAGGAATTTCAAGTATATTTAGAACGAAATAGGTTTCAGCAATATGACCTCCTATACCCACTTATCTTTCGGGAATATATTTATGCACTTGCTTATGATCATGGTTTAAATAGCTCCATTTTGATGGAAAATATAGGTTCTGACAATAAATCTAGTTTACTAATTGTAAAACGTTTAATTACTCGAATGCCTCAACAGAATCATTTGATTATTTCTGTTAATGATTCTAACAAAAATAAATTTTGTGGGTACAACAAGAATTTATATTCTCAAATAATATCAGAGGGGTTTGCCGTCATTCTGGAAATTCCATTTTCCCTACGATTAATCTCTTTCTTAGAGGAGAAAAAAATCGTAAAATCTTATAATTTACAATCAATTCATTCAATATTTCCTTTTTTTGAGGATAAATTTCCATATTTAAATTATGTGTCAGATATACGAATACCTTACCCTATCCATCTGGAAATTTTGGTTCAAACCCTTCGTTACTGGGTGAAAGATGCCTCTTCTTTTCATTTATTAAAGCTCTTTCTTCACGAGTATTGTAATTGGAACATTCTTATTACTTCAAAAAAATCGATTTCTACTTTTTCAAACAGGAATCCAAGATTCTTCTTGTTCCTATATAATTTTTATCTATGTGAATACGAATCTATCTTCCTTTTTCTCCGTAACAAATCTTCTCATTTACAATTAAAATCTTCGGTAGTCCTTTTTGAGCGAATCTATTTCTATGGAAAAATGGAATATCTTGTAAAAGTCTTTACTAAGGATTTTCTGTCTATCTTATGGTTTTTCAAGGACCCTTTCATTCATTATGCTCGATATAAAGGAGAATCCATTCTGGCTTCAAAGAATACCCCTCTTGTGATGAATAAATGGAAATACTATCTTATCAATTTATGGCAATGTCATTTTTATGTT